CAAAACCCTATTAATAGATACGAACATATTCCAACTAATTCCCAAAAAATATAAATTTGTATCAAATTTGAACTAGTAACTAATCCCAACATGGAAGTACTGAAAAAACTCATATAAGCAAAAAATCTCAAATATCCGTGATCATGAGACATATAATTATCACTATAAATAAGAACCATAATTCCAACAGTAGTGATTAATATTGACATAATAGAAGTAAGTGGATCGATCAAGTATCCGAATTCTAAAGAAAAATCATTATTGATAATCCAAGACCATACATATTGATAGACAGAACTGCTATTTATTTGCTGAATAGACAGATTCATGGAAAAAATCATGACTATACTTAACAATAAAACGCTTTGAAAAGCCCACATACGACGAATACTTTTTGTTGCCGTCGGAAAAAGAAGAAGTCCCAACCCTATTAACATAGGAACTGGAAGCGGAAGAAAAGGTATTATCCACGCATATTGATATATCTGTTCCATAAAAAAAGTTTTTTATTCTTAATTAATTGTTTCCGATTCACCGGATTTTACTTCTTTCGAAAAAAGTCAATAAAAAAATCAATATATGCACTAACTTATTTAATAATTTTAGATTAGTATTTATTCTGAGTCTTTTCAAAATCGTTCAAATATTCAAAACAAGAAGTTATAATTGGTCAAATGATATGACCAAGCGACATATAAAAACAAATACTTATAATAGGAAAATCTAAATTCTTATTATTACGATAAATTATCATAATAATAAGAATTTAGATTTGTAGAGCAAGGATAAAAATTTGGGCTAAAAAGAGTACTTGATGCTGATATGAATTATAGGATTAACTAAGGTCATCGGTCTAATGAAATAAAAACTCTTGATTTTAGTTAGTTTATTTCAACTCATTAACTAATTCATTATGGGATTCATTGTTTTCCATTTCAATTTATTAGTAAATTTTAGATTTTAGAAGATTATAGATCTAAAATGAACTTTTTTATCGAGAAAGGATAAAAAATGACTGAGATATTTTTTTATCAAACCACGTATCCTTTAACAGATTTATTACTAGTCTCACTCGAATTTTAAAATTGAATTTAGGTGTATTTTTTATCAAAACAAAAAAACTCAATTTATTAGGCAAAAGTTTACAAGCCTTTGAAGTATTTTATTACAAAGTATAGAATAACAAAAATAAAAGTCTTTTAGGTTTTTTATTGATTTTATTAAGTTTGATTGATTTTTATGCCATAGCAGATTCTAAAGATATAACTTTGAGAGATAAACAACGAGAACTAAAAGTTCCAAACGAAAAAATTTAGGTTTTACAAATAGTGTATGGAATCAAAATTTTGTTATTTCGAGTAATTTTTGATCCAATTTTCACGGATCTTTGACATATCTATATTTCTTTTTTTTTTTTTTTGAATAGAATCTTATTTAGAGAAAAAAATAGATAATGAATAAGAAATAATAATTTGTTTTGAACAATAGATGTCTTTCACATCCAACTATAACAATGAGTAACTTCTTCATTTTAAAATGGCAGTTCCAAAAAAACGTACTTCGATATCAAAAAAGCGTATTCGTAAAAATATTTGGAAAAGGAAAGGATATTGGGCAGCGTTAAAAGCTTTGTCATTAGGGAAATCTCTTTCTACCGGGAATTCAAAAAGTTTTTTTGTACGACAAACAAATAAGTCCTAAAATATTGGAATAATTTGTGAATTTCAAAGTTAATATAAAATTAACAATTGGTAGTCCCTATTCTAACCAATATGAAATAGACTCTTAATTATAAGATTATAAGATAAGATGTCTAAAAGAAGAATTCTTCCGTTTTCTGAATTCTAAAAAAATTTTTTTAGTATATTTTCACTCAGATTTTCGTGGTGTGGTGGGGAGTCTTATTTTCCCCATCGACCTTTACAAAAATAAAAAAATTTTTCTCTTTCTCGGGAAGGGCAGATATAAGATTTTTAGTTCAAATTAATTAATTGTTGAAACTAATGGATTTCATGTTAAAATTTTTTGGATAATTTTCTGACTTCTTAATTTATTGTATTTACTATATGTAATGTATTTAACATAAAAAGAACTTAATTGTTGAGATATTATATATATGTACAAATAATGTGTCAATTTGGAGTAATCCAAAATAGGCATATTTTGGATTCATTTAGAAAATTGATTTTTGTCTGAAATTTTGAAATCAGATAAACCAGAAATAATGACAATAAAAGTAAAAAAAAAATGATTCTATCGAAAGAATTATCTAGTTGCAAGAGTTGTTTTTTAGAATAGGATAAACTACGTCAAAGCCTTAAGATAAATAAACCGGACACCCTAAAGGAAAATAAATGAAACTAATGAACCTTCAAATTGACTTTTGAACTAGTTTTTTTATCAATTTGAATCTTTACTAAAAAAAACTTATTTGATTGAATTGACTTGTTCAATCTCGACGATTGAATATAAATAGGCTATTATGAGTTCGAGCAAGCCG